GGTAGAAAGAATTACAACTCCCATCCCGCCTAAAATTCTAGGAATTCTTTGATAGTTAGAATAGATTCGGAGACCCGGCCGACTTATCCGTTTTAAATTTAAAAGATTTCGATAAGTACTTTTCCTATTCCTTCTATGTCGTAGGGTTAAAACCAAAAAATATTTGTTGTTTTCTCGATGTTTTCTCACGTTTTCGATAAAACCCTCTCGTAAAAGTATTTTAACAATACTTTGGCTGATATTAGTAGATGCTACTCGAACCAGGCTTTTTCTATACATATCGGCATTTCGTATAGAGGTTATTATGTCAGCAATAGTATCACTACCCATGATTAATTAAAATGATTGGTGCCTCCAAATTTGGATATAATCAACATGCTTTTTTACGTATTTTTTTTTTTATTTTACGTATTTTTTTTTTAGAAATTATGAATATTCATTTTGAAAGGTATATACGTGAGACAAAATCTACTAAATGAATCTTAATCTATTTATTTTAAATACCCTACTATAACCTATAACCATATCGTGGTCTCGTTTTATAATACCTCGGGAGCTAATGAAACTATTTTAGTAAAATTGAACTGTCTCAATTCTCGGGCAATCGCACCAAAAACTCGAGTTCCTTTTGGATTTCCTTCTTGATCAATCACAACTGCAGCATTGTCATCATATCGTATTATCATACCGTTGTCACGTTTAAGTTCTTTACAAGTACGTACAATTACAGCTCTGACCACTTCTGATCTTTCTAGAGGCATGTTTGGAACTGCGTCTTTGATCACAGCAACAATAACGTCACCAATATGAGCATATCGACGATTGCTAGCTCCTATGATTCGAATACACATCAATTCTCGAGCCCCGCTGTTATCTGCTACATTCAAATGGGTCTGAGGTTGAATCATATCATTTTATTTTATTTATTTTTTTTTTTTGATCTGTTTTTTACAATACAAAGTTCGAAGAAAAAAAGAAATATTATTTGTTCAAAAAAAGAAACCTGCACCCGCTATTTTTAAGGCCTATTTCTTTTTTATCCCGAAATAATGAATTGAGCTCGTATAGGCATTTTAGACGCTGCTATTGAAATAGCCCTTCTGGCTATATTTTCTGTTACTCCACCCATTTCATAAAGGATTCGACCTGGTTTAACAACAGCTACCCAATATTCGGGAGAGCCTTTACCTGAACCCATACGTGTTTCAGCGGGCCTTACTGTAACTGGTTTATCTGGAAATATACGGACCCATATTTTTCCACCGCGACGTGCATTTCGTGTCATTGCTCGTCGACCCGCTTCTATTTGTCTAGATGTGATCCAAGCGGGTTCAAGTGCCTGAAGAGCGTATTTACCAAAACAAATAGTATTACCTCGATAAGACATTCCCTTCATTCTTCCTCTATGTTGTTTACGGAATCTGGTTCTTTTGGGGTTATAGTTGATGGTTTTTTTTGAATTCCATCTCTACTACAGAACCGGACGTGAGAGTTTCTTCTCATCCAGCTCCTCGCGAATAAATCAATTCAAATTCAAGATTTTGAATTCAATTCAGATAGAAAATAATTTGAATTAACTTTAATAATTAATATACTGAATCATGGATTTCATTTAATCTAGATTAAATATATTATTAATTTGTATATCTTGTTTTTATCGATAACTAAATATAAATATATTAAATAACTATTTTTTCTTATATTTATCTATTTTTTATTTATCTATTTTAGAATGTTTTATAATGTTAAAAGAATGTTTTATAATGTTAAAACAAATCTTTCTTTTGTTTTACTCTTTATCGTATTGGATTGACCCAATTTTAGCAATCCAAGAAAATAAAGTTTTCGCGGGCGAATATTTACTCTTTCAATTTCTATTTCAGTTCTCTCATTAGTTCATAATTTTTCCGAATAGATGAATTGGTCTCTGGCCGGTTCCGCCATCCCGATCAATGAATCATTCGAATTCTTTTTCACTAAAATCTTTTGAATTCACAGGTTCCATCGTTCCCATCGCTTCTTAATTAATGGTTAGGTCTGAATTCTACAACGGAGCTATTAGTTTTTGAGTCAATATTCTTAGTCTTTATTGGCTCGAAGCTCTTTATTTTTTGTTCGATGAGCAAGATCCATTTAATGATGAATCCGTATTGATGCTTTATTACGCAGATTTTTTCTGAGATGACTCATAGACCTTACATATTGGAATTCTATATCTATATCATCAATATTCTTTATTCTTTTTCTTTCTTTCTCTCATCCTTCCATTTATCCATACCCTTTCTTTTTGATTTCGATTGACAACTTAGAAATTTTTTTAATAAAAAAGATTTCAGTTGCTACAACAATATGACCAATATATCATATCTTGACTGGTTCTTTGGATCCAGATAATACGAACTGATGAGTTGGTTATTACTTCTATAGTTATTTGTTTATACTATGAGGCTGGTTTTTTATACTAACCCTCAAAAAACCAACGAGTCACACACTAAGCATA